TAATTAAACCTTCATGAATCCATTTTTGTTCTTTCATTCCAGGTAAAGTCCCCCTGAAGTATCAACTAATGGAGAAGAAAGGATATTAGACAACTGATCCTCTTTCTTTTTCTTTTTTTTCCAAATAGGAAGAGGTTTTGGATTCAATTTGGATATTAATATTAAAAGGATTACCATATATAACACAAAATTTCTCCGCCGATTCCTTCTAGTCGAGCCTCCCGGTCTGTCATTATACCTCGAGAAGTAGAAAGAATTAGAATTCCCATCCCACCGAAAATTCTAGGAATTCGTTGAGAGTTGGAATAGATTCGTAGACCCGGGCGACTAATCCGTTTTAAATTTAAAAAATTTCTATAGGGTCTTTTCCTATTCCTTCTATGTCGCAGGGTTAAAACCAAAAAATATTTGTTTTTTTCTCGATGTTTTCGGACGTTTTCGATAAACCCCTCTCGGAAAAGTATTTTAACAATGTTTTCGGTAATATTAGTAGATGCTATGCGAACAACTCTTTTTCTATCCATATCACCATTTCGTATAGAGGTTATTATTTCAGCAATAGTGTCTCTACCCATGATGAACTAAGATGATTGGTGCTTTCTAATTGTATAGAATCAACATGTTTTTCTGTTTTTATTGGTTTCGAAATAGGAATTTATCAAGGTGTATACGTGAGACACAATACTACGAATTAAATTCGTTCTGAATCCATTTCTGCTAAATACTAAATAAATCAAAGATGTCACAATCTTATCTTATAATACCTCGGGAGCTAATGAAACTATTTTAGTAAAATTGAATTGTCTTAATTCCCGGGGAATTGCACCAAAAATTCGAGTTCCCTTTGGATTTCCTTCTTGATCAATCACAACTGCAGCATTGTCATCATATCGTATTATCATACCGCTGTCACGTTTTAGTTCTTTACAGGTACGAACAATCACAGCTCTGACTACTTCTGATTTTTCTAGGAGCATATTTGGTACTGCTTCTTTGATCACACCAACAATAACGTCACCAATATGGACATATCGACGATTACTAGCTCCTATGATTCGAATACACGTCAATTCTCGAGCCCCACTGTTATCCGCCACATTCAAATTGGTCTGAGGTTGAATCATGTCAATTTTTTGCTCTATTCTTACAATTCAAAAGATGAAGAAAATAAAAGAGATATTGTTTGTCAAAAAAAAGAAACCTGCGATTTTGTTTCATTTCCAAAACTCGTTTCTGTTGGTTCTACATTTTTAGACCGAAATAATAAATTGAGTTCGTATAGGCATTTTTGATGCTGCTATTAAAATAGCCCTTCTAGCGATATTTTCGCTTACTCCACCCATTTCATATAGTATTCGTCCCCGTTTAACAACAGCTACCCAATATTCAGGGGATCCTTTCCCCGAACCCATACGTGTTTCAGCAGGTCTTACTGTAACTGGTTTGTCCGGAAATATACGGACCCATATTTTTCCACCACGGCGTGCATTTCGTGTCATTGCTCGTCGACCCGCTTCGATTTGTCTAGATGTGATCCAAGCGGGTTCAAGTGCCTGAAGAGCATATTTACCGAAACAAATATGATTACCTCGATAAGATATTCCCTTCATTCTTCCTCTATGTTGTTTACGGAATCTAGTTCTTTTGGGGTTATAGTTGATAGTTGGTTCGGAATTCCATCTCTACTACAGAACTGGACATGAGAGTTTCTTCTCATTCAGCTCCTCGCGAAGAAAAGGATTGAAAATGGAATTTCAATTAATTTGAATAGATATTCGAACATTTTTCGAAATAATTTTCGAAAGAATCGTTTTTTCTAACGTTTTAAGAAATCTTGAGTTTCTTTTGTCCTTTATCCATGTTTACCAACTCAAGGAAAAAAGCTTTCGCGGGCGAATATTTACTCTTGCAATCTGTATATTCAGTCGTAGCGCTTGGTCGTGACTTCTCAGAATAGATGAATTGCTTTCCGGTTCATTTCGCCATCCCTACTAGTGAACGAGTAAGATTCGTTTGTTCAATAAAATCTTTTGCATTCACAGGTCCCATCGTTCCCACCACTTCGTACTTAAATGGTTAGGTCAGAATTCTACAACGGAGCTCATAAGACAATTTCTTTTTGAGTCAACCCTCTTAGTCTTTATTGGCTCGAAGCTCTTGATTTTCTTCTTATATAATATATATTAATATTCACAAGTATTCATTATTTCATTATCGATGAATGAATTTAGTATTGATGCTTTATTACAATTACACTGTCTTTTCTGAGATGATTCATAGACCTTACATATTGAAATTCTATATCATAGATATTCTTTTTCTCTCTTTCTCTCATTCTTCCATTTATTCGCACCTTTCTTCTGTATTTTGTTTTAAACTTAGAATTCAAGTCTATGCAAAAAAATTTCAGTTGCTACAAAGATATGAACGATTTATCATATCTTGACTGGTTCTTTAGATCCAGATAATACGAAGTGATGAGTTGGCTTTCATACTACCG